GTAAAGCAACAACAGCTGTTCCGGCAACAGTTCCAACGAGCCATAATGGAATACGACCAGTTGTACCAGTATTAGACATAGTGAAATCTCCTGATGTTTTTGAAATGAAATTTCTATTGACACCAAATTAAGGAGAATTCCTTCTTTGGTGTCAAACCCAAAATTATTGTTTGGGTCCAGATATTATCAGTTTTTAATACCAAAATTTACATTTTGGTCAAATTTTTAGTTAAAAATATAACTTGAGAATAAAACTGCTAATACAAAAATTAATAAAAGTCCCCAGTATAAACTGGTACGATTTAATTCTACACTTTGTTTATTGGGATTTGGTTTCGCCATAATAATCTCACCTTGCTTTTAACGTTGAATGAATTGCATGGCTGTAATAGCGCCTAAAAAGAACACTGTAGGTACAGCTAATGCATGCACAGCAAGCCAACGCACAGTAAAAATTGGATAAGTATACGATTTTCTTGCAGTCATGGTGTTTTCTATGAATTTTACAAGAGGAATCTAGAATTTAAAAAGAATTCTAATAATCTGATAACAAAAAGAAACTTTTGATCCCAAATTCTTGAATTCGAGATCAACAGAATAAATCGGTTTTGTTATCGAAATTAATTTTGGTAAGATTCCTCAAACTACATGATACATTGTTTGAGTGACTTAAAGTCTCAATTTATAGATTAGTTCCAAATTCAGGAATCTGGAAAACCCTTAGAATTGGGAAAGTCATACAATAACGTGAACTCTTACAAAACTTAGTTTTGATGGTCCAAATTGAGAAATTTGGAAAGAGTGTGCGTTTGAAATTAATTCACTTCAGATAATTTTTTTACTTGCTCTAAAGCATTGAAACGATCCGTAATAAGCGGAGTTTCTTGACGATCTTCAGTAAAATATTCGTTTGGTCTTGGACTGCCAAAAACGTCATAAGCAAGACCAGTACTTACAAATAACCAACCTGCAATGAATAAAGACGGAATTGTAATACTGTGAATAACCCAGTAACGAATACTTGTTAAAATATCAGAAAAAGGGCGTTCTCCTGTAGCACCAGACATGCTTAACACTCCTTACTAAATTTAAGTTTTTTTTTTACAAAATCTCCTTCTTCCCAAAATACTCTTTTGGGATATAGTGACTTGACCCAAATTTTGTCTTTACAATACTTGGTATTTCACTACTTGAAGAGGTTTTTACGAACCTTTTTTTGTGTTTCTGTTGTTAGTATACAGAGTTCCTGTTTTCCCATCAAGGCTTCTAAGTTGTTTCTCCGGAAACTTGAGCAAAATCAATCCATCTAGGAATCGATTTTCTCGACCGTAAACCCCAAGAAGACTCCAAAAATTTCACTTTTTCTTTATTTTGAAAAATATGGAAAACAGTATGCTCTTCAGTTGGTGAAAAACAAATGTCTTGTTTTTCAGTCGTCGGCTGAGAATGAAAATCTTGTAATAACGATTCAATGTCCGGTTGACGCAAAATTTCCTGATGTATCAATTCAATAACGAGTCGATCTAAAAGTTCACGGTTACCATTTAAAATGGTTAATGCTTTGTTAAAACACTGTAAAACAAGAGAATGCTTTGCATAATCGCGTGTTAAAAGTGAAATGTCATTCCAGGAAAACTCTGCTTTTTTCGGCAAATATCTCTGTTTTTCATCTGAAAAAATGGATTCACTTTGCTTTTCCGTTCCGAAAAACTGAGTTGACCTACCAGTACCTAAGGGTGTTTTTGTAAATACTGCAGATGTGCCAAAAAGTTTCTTTTTGGCAAGTGCTTTTTGCGTTTTGGAGAGATTTGTGAAAGCTGTTTTTACGTTTTTTAAACCGCTTGAAGTATGATAAAACTCATCAGGTGGTAACCATTCCGGATTACGTTCGTTTTGTTCGGGATTCGATAAATAAAGCCGTGACCAATTAGTAAAATTTTTTTCTACAAATTCCAATTCAGCTGAAATTTCTTGTTGCCACCAAGGAATCGAATAAAACAGTTGATCATTTAAACCCTGGACTTGCGTCATTTTTTTTGATTCGACAGAACTTGTTTGACTTTCAAGTGCTTGGCGCATTGGAGGGATTTGAATCGTTTCAACTATAGCATCATATAAATCTAATTTTTCTGTAATTTCACGAAATTCTCGTAGATTTATATTTGGAGAAAGTTGAGTTGATTTTTGACTATTTGTTTTTTTCGAATAAAAAAACCATTTTTCCAAAATACAATTTACTAATTTTTGAGCAAAAAACAAATCATCAACCCCTAACGTTGAAAGGTGCGCGTATTTACTAAAAGAAAATTGTTGAATAAATAAGACCTCGGCTGCTTTTCCAGCATAACACCCAACTAATCGATCTGTAATTTCACAAAGCCTTGCAAATTCAAATACAGAATTTTGTAGATTTGTTGCGATTTGTGCTGATCTACTAGTTGGTCGGCGTGGCCAAAGAGAAGCAACGACACTTTTTGGATGAGTTTCTAAAACCGAACTTAGAACAATTTTCCCTGCTTGATAATAAGCTAATCTGAGAATAGCCATTTTAGACGAAATTGTTAATGAAGAAAATTGAGAAGAGGAATTAGGTAAATGTGTTTTAAAAACCGTATATTTTTCACTTTCTGATGTAATGAGGCGATCAATTCCATGTTCAATGGTTTCAATTGTATGGTTGGTTTTTGTTAAAATAGCTTTAATTGTCGATTCATTCATTAATGCAGCTAAATCTGCGGCTGTAAATCCTGCTGTTCTATCACCTAAATAATTCCACGCAATTTCTGTTTGATAACCTAAAGATTGGCCATAAAACCTTAAAATTTCAATACGTTTTTGATGTCCAGGAAGACCGACTTCAATAACTTTATCAAATCGACCAGGTCTAAGAAGTGCAGGATCTAAAACTTCAGGGCGATTTGTAGCTCCAATAACAATAACACCATCGCGACCCTGAATTCCATCTAATTCAATAAGAAATTGCGTTAGAAGACGTAATTGATCTTGTTGAGAGCTGTTATAATTTGTATTTTCTAGGCCTGTTTCATTATCTTTCTTTTTTGAGTTTAATTGTATTTCATCTAAGTTTGAGCCTGAAAAGGTTTTTGCAGAACCTGTTAAAGATTCTAGAAGTTCGTCGGGGACCCATTGGATTTTGAACTATTCCACTACGTTTTTGTGCTAATGTATCAATTTCATCAATAAAAACAATACACGGAGCAAGTTGACGTGCTTCTTGAAAAACCATTTCTAACTTCAAAGCACCAGATTCACCAGGTTCTATCAATGAACTTCCAGATAAAACAATCACAGGAACCTGTGCTTCTCCAGCAAGAGCTTGAACTAACAGAGTTTTTCCAGTTCCCGGCGGGCCCGTTAATAAAATTCCGCGTGGTAATGTTTTACTTAAAGCAAAGTCTCTTGCTGAATTTCGAAGAAACCAAACAACCTCATAAATTTCTGGAAGAAGTTTTTTAATTCCTACAATATCTTTAAAATTTTTTCGACTTTTTAAAACAACTCGAAATCCTTTATCGCGTTGACCCATCAGAATTTCAATTTTTTGTTTTAAAGACTTATCCAAAATTCCTAAAGAAGCCACTAGATCTACTAAATACCCTAAAAGCTCTCTACCATAATTTTCAGCTAGACTTTTAAAAACTTGAAAAATAAAAACCGCAAAACTCAGTTGAGTAATCAGTAACCACGAACTTGATGTCAAAGGTTCCCAATTATCTAGATTGACTGGATTTGATATTTTTGTTTTAGAAAAAAGAGATGCTGTTTTCAAATATCTGCCAGAAACTTGTTTTGTTATAAAATTTTTTGGACTGACAAAATCAACTGAAAATTTATAATCCGGATTCCCTTTACTAGTAAAATTAAAAAACGGGGAGTAATGGTCAAACTTCTTGTTTATTACGCCATTCGTTGATACCGATAAACTAGGTTGGCGGATTTGAAGAATCGGAACTGTAAGGAATTGATTTGTATCTTTAGTATGTGCAATATCAATTTCAAGAATTTTAAAAAATTTATTTTTTATTAATTTTTGTTCGTAAGGAATAAGAAAAGAAGACGAATATGGCGAAAAAGGAAAGATAGATCCTGATACTGTATGAATTGGACCGGAGTCTGCACCGTTTGTCGTCCAGGTTTCATAAAAAAAAGAATTTTTTGTAAAATCGGAAAAATCCGGTGTTTTCCCCTCTTGGAACCATTTTGGAGAATGATAAATTCCAAAAAAGTTTTCGAGAGTCTGTTTTAACGGATTTAATGGTGAAAAATAAGCATGAAACCAATCACGAAGATTTTGTTTTTCGTCATTACGAGGTTTCCAATCAAAAGCTTTTTGAGAATCTAAAACAACAGCCGAACCTTTATAAATACTTTTATTTGAATTATCTACTGAAACTTGAGTTACTGAAATCGGACTAGTTGGGATATTTTTAACTTTAAACCCATAGTCTCGGCTTTTTGTAGAAAAAGGAGAGGGTTCAAATATGAACCTCGAGAAAGTATCTTCCTGACAGCCATTTTTAGCTAAAAACCAGTAAAGATCATCACTAGTCATATCTGGATATTTATAACCAGACATTAGTCGAAAACTCAACAAATTTGCCGAGACCTTCGATTGCTGAAATGTTTGTAAAAGAGATTCAATTAAAAACTCTTCATTAAAATCACGTTGGTGAGTTAAAAATTTTTTTAATGTTATTGATTCATTTTGGTGTAGATTTTGGTTCGATTTAGACTCAAAAAAAGAGTTCCCATAAGATAATGAGATATTTTTTTGAGTAAAAAGTGTTTGTAATTCATTATTAAGATGATTTTGCATATTATAAAAATCTAATCGATTTTTATAAACTTGAGAATATTTTTTTATTAAATCTAACGGAAAATTTTTAGTTACCTCTGAAGATTTCAATGCGTTAACTAAACAAATTTTGTGTTTAGATTTTTTACTAATCGAAAAAGAAAGATTTTGGGTTTGTTTGGTGACAAACAAACTGTTGTTGTCAGTCAGTTGGCTATGAATTTTGTCTTTTAACTTTATTGTTACTGAAGTTTCAACTTTTAAGTTTTCTTTTTTGAAAAAAAGGGAACCGTTATCATGGGTAACTTGTCCGTTATCTTTAACCTCCCCTAACCCTTGAAGATAGGCAGGTAAATCATCTAAATTCCTAATTCTTTGGCTCATTGATGATGTTGTAGAAAAAGAATTTGCCGAAGGAATGACATAAAAATTACAACTAATACCCTGAACATTTGAATTAGTAAAAATTCCAGGTTTTTTCATGGTTGCTAAAAAAGCCGATTCTCCAAATGTGACATCACTGCCTAAAGTGTTTGGAAAAATTCGACTATTAGATTTTGAAATATATTCAAAAGTTTCAAAATTCAACCTTGGCTTAAATTGCGTAAAAACTGGAACATTTTTCTCAAAAAAAGAATTAGATTTTCCAATTGTTTTAGAAAATTTTGATTTATGAACAAGAAATTGAGAAAAACCTACAGCAAGGGGAAGAAATGTAATAACTGTTTTTAGGTTAATAGGGTTCCCTACTAATTTAGATCTCGAACCCAATCGATGAGTTGAGACCCATTGATTTATTTGAAACATGAATGTTTTCTTTTCTCCGGAAACTGAATCAACAGCTTGAAGAGGGTTTTTAAAATTTTTTTCTATACGCATATCACGGAAATAGTAATTTACTAAATTTTTAACAAAAAGATTTCAAAAAAATTGAAATGGACAAAAACGTCTGTTTTTTTTACTTTACTTAATTTAGGTTTTTAAAACCTAGACGGTTATTTTTAAAAAACTATTGGCTAGAGTAAACTATTTTTAGTATACTAGTTCTTAAAAATTAACCAAAATCGACTAAAATTTTTCTGAAATTCTTTTCAACATTAACATAATTTAAACAAACTTTAAGCTCTAATCCAATTAAAATAAAAACTCTGTTTGTGGTTTTCAAAAAGATTTTTTTGAAAAGAATCAGGTGCCTTTTTAACTCAGTCGGTAGAGTATTTGCATGGTAAGCAAAAAGTCGCCGGTTCAAATCCGGTAAAAGGCTAAATAAAACAGCTATTCAATAGAAGGAGTTTTTTCTAATTCTAAAAAAGTGCGTACAAACATATTTGTTGGGTGATCAGAAAGTTCTTGTGCGCTGCCAATTTGCGAAATTTTTCCATTCTCTAAAATTACAATTTCTTGAGCTAGTTCCATAGCTTCTGAATGATCGTGTGTTACAAAAACAGTTGTTACAGAAATTTGATGGTGTAATTCTCGTAACCAGGACCTAAGCTGTTTGCGGATTTTAGTATCTAAAGCAGCAAAAGGTTCATCTAATAAGAGTACTTTTGGTTCAACGGCTAATGCTCGAGCTAATGCTACTCTTTGACGTTGCCCGCCAGATAATTGACTTGGGTAGGAATCTCCAAATTTATCTAACTGCATTAACGTTAATAATTCTTGGATTCTTTTTTTCTTTAAAATTGGATTTATTTTTTTTACGTCGAGACCAAATGCAATATTTTCAGAAACAGTAAGTTGTGGAAACAAAGCATAATTTTGAAAAACAAAACCAATTTCTCGTTCTTGGAGTTTCATTTGTGTAGCATCTTGACCTTCCAGCCAAATTCTTCCAGAATCGGGTTTATCTAATCCCGCTAAAACCCTTAAAAGTGTTGATTTTCCGGATCCGGATGGCCCTAATAAACCCACCAACGAGCCATTTTTTATTTCTAAATTGACTCTATCAAGAGCTTGAAACGACCCAAAACTTTTAGATATATTTTCAACTAAAATACTCATATGTATAAAAAGTTAGAAGTAAAACTAATTAAATTCTAGTAAAATTGTTTTTTAAACCAAAATGAGCTTTTAAAAGGACTCTATACCAAAACGCTATGGTTAAAAAACATTATTTTTTTGAAAAGGAAGAAAAATTTAGATTTTTTATCGACCTTTTTAGTTAATAATAAGTCTGATCAAAAGCAGACTTATTATTAGAACAACTTCTATTCGGCCTCTTGTTTTCAACTGATGTCAAAAACACAATTTTTGTCAGTTATTTAAAAAACAGGTCGAATAGAAAAATCATTTGATTTAGTATTTAACCAATCTAAGCGAGTTCCTGTTCCACAAGCTAAATCAAAAGCTCTATTAATAGCTTCAGGAGTAAAAAAAGCTTGTTCAAAAGTTTGATTTTTATCATTTGTGACTAAACGTAATAATTCATCAAATTCTGAAATAAGATTACTGTATTGTGGATTTTTTGGTGATTTTGTAAAACGACGAAGCTGTTCTTCACGTATTTTTGTTAGAGGACCGCGCTCACCATATGGAATTTTACCTTGAAGTTTCAAAGGTGCTTCTTTATATAATGTAATTGTTTCAGACAAAGCTTGTTTTAAAAAAGAACGAGGGACGATTAAATCTAAAAGACCATGATGTAATAAATATTCTGCTGTTTGAAAATCGTCAGGTAATTGTTCTTGAAGAGTTTGTTCGATTACTCTTCGACCGGCAAAACCAATTAAAGCTTTTGGCTCTGCAAAAATAAGGTCTCCTAACATAGCAAAACTTGCAGTAACACCTCCAGTTGTTGGGGAAGTTAAAACCGAAATACATAACAGTTTAGCACAATTTTGGTGGACATGTAGAGCTGCTGAGATTTTTGCCATTTGCATTAAACTTAAAATTCCTTCTTGCATCCGGGCGCCACCTGAAGCACAAACTAAAATTACAGGTAAACCTTCTTGAGTGGCGTATTCAATTAGTCTAGTAATTTTTTCGCCAACGACAGAACCCATACTGCCGCCCATAAAATTAAAATCCATAACACCTAAAGCAACCGGAATACCGTCGAGAAGGCCAGTTCCTGTTTGAACAGCATCTTGTAATCCTGTTCGTTCTTGAGCGTCTTTTAATCTTTCTGTATAAGCTTTTTGATCTCGGAATTCTAGGGGATCACAGGGAGAGACAGTTTCATCAAAAGGACGCCAAGTACTTGTATCGATTAAATAGTCGATTCTTTCAGTACTACTCATTTGCAAATGATATCCACAACCAAAACATACACGTTGATTTTCTTTTAAATGTTTAATGTATAAAATTACACCACAATGATCACATCTTGTCCAAAGACCCTGACTTACGTCTGTTTGAGGATCATTATATTTAGGTGCATTTAATAATTTGAATTTCCGTTGATTTTCAATCCAAGATAGAATTGACATAAAAATTCCTCTTTTCTCTCTTTTTTTAGAGTTTTATTTCTCTCTTTTATTATAGCATACTCTTTTTTGTACTAAAACTAGAAAAATCTAGTCAATTTTTTTTAAGACACTGTTTTAAAACTAGCGAAATTCAAAATCCAACAAAAAATCTCCCAAACTCATATTTTAGTACGAAAATGAAATTTGAATATCATAACTTCTTGTTAATTCAGGACTAGGGCAACAAGTTCCTGTACCAAAAATCAAGTTTTCACACTTATTTTGGTACAGGTAACGCAAAAAATCTAGTTGATTTCTTCTTTTTCAATATATAAAAACATTGAAGCCATTGCTACTGCTGGAAATACAAGTCCAACTAATGGAACTAAAATGCTAGGTAAAAACTGAGCACTCATATAAACTCCTTTGACACAATTTTATAGATTAACACAAGTACAACGTTAATCTTTTTTCTACTTATATTATATAAAAGTTTAATAAGAAAAACGAGGTTTTTTCTTAGCAAGAAAAAACTGAAGAAATTCTTTTTTAGAAATAACTACTGTAATTTTTTCGTTAAAATGGCATTTTTGGAATTGCTAAAAAAACGTATTTTAGGCCCTACCGGAGTCGAACCGATGACCCGCTGCTTGTAAGGCAGCCGCTCTACCAGCTGAGCTAAAGGCCTTTGTTTTAGTATTATTGTAAATTACTTGGAGTTAAAAAGCAAACGACCCGCAGGGTTCCTAAAGAAAGTTTGGTTCTGGTGCTGTTTAATTTATGATCTTGCCCCTAAATTTTATTTTTGGAAAACACCAAGTTAACTGTTTCTCTCTAGACACTTTTCTCTTTTTTTGCCTTTGGTCGGACTCGAACCGACACGTCAAAAGACACCAGTTCCTAAAACTGGCACGTCTACCATTCCGTCACAAAGGCTGCTGATAAGATAATTATACTTAAAAAATCGAGAGTTTCAAAATACGCACTATTTTCCTAAAAATGTAATTTTCTCATTCCAATTTAGCTAATTTGGAAACTAAAAAGAATTCTATTATAAACTATCTAATTTGAAAATTCAGTCAAAATGAAATTTTTAGTCTGATTTTAAATTTTTTTGAACAAAACTAGAATTCGGTATTATAGCCTGTCCGGAAAACACTGTTTTCCGGAGAAGAGTATTTTTTTCACCGGTCGTTTATGAATAAGTACCTTGCATTAGACTATCTTTCCAGAGGGCCTCCCCTCAAGTATTGTCGCCCCTTACACGTTTCACTTCTTAGTTCGGGATGGATAAGGTGGTTCCATGCAAGCAAGAATACAAGGTAGTGACAAACCTCCTGTTCCCAAAGACTGCGACAAGAACAGAGTTCTTGTCAGTCGTTTTAGGGAAAGAAGTTTGTCAAAAGTTATTTGTGGTCAAAATCAATCGGTCTATTAGTACAGATCAGCTGAAACCATTACTGGCCTTACACCTTCTGCCTATCAAACAGGTTGTCTTCCTGTGACCTAATGGAGAGCACTCATCTTGAGGTGGGCTTCCCACTTAGATGCTTTCAGCGGTTATCCACTCCACACATGGCTACCCAGCGTTTACCATTGGCATGATAACTGGTATACCAGAGGTGCGTCCTTCCAGGTCCTCTCGTACTATGGAAGGCTCCTCTCAATGCTCTAACGCCTACACCGGATATGGACCGAACTGTCTCACGCATGTTAAATCTCTTAGTTTCCTAAAAGCATGGACTATATCTTCATCTTGAAATGACCTCTTTTTTTTAGAGCCATTACGAAGAGTCGGCGTATTATATTCCTCTCACCAGAGGAGATATCTTAATCATTTCTGATTTCAGTCTCTACAGGGAATACTTTCTGAGTCAAGTCCTAATTCTGATCGAACGACAGAGGCTCGAAGAGTTCGTTTTTTTGAATCGTTCAAGTCTGCAATGGTATCCACCATTTCACAAAGCTTTACAAAAGCTTGTGGATCTTGTGATTTGGACAAGGTATCAATCACTGAAAGCACGATTTTGGCTTGGTTTTTTTTCAATCGGAGATAGGGAAGGAGATTCTGAAGAACATTTCGGATCGAAGAGGGCCCTACCAGACAATACTCAGAAACACCGTCGGGTCGTTTTCTCACCGTACCGCTTCCGAGTTGATCTTGGATTTGTAAAAGAAACCAATGCCGTGAGGTTTTTTGAAAAAGTGCGAGACTGACTCGTATTTGAAATTTCAAAACATAATCACGCCGTCGTACAATTTGTGCATTGATACACCCATCTCCGTCAATAAATCCAGCTAGATAAGCGAGATCATTTCCAGTTAATTGTTTGAGTGTCATATGTATTCTTCCCTCGGTATTACCATACAACTAGCTTGTGAAGGTTTCACCGATATAAGCCGATACTAGAAGTCATATTTCTATGCTTCAACGCAATGATGTTTACGTTCTGAACCCAGCTCACGTACCGCTTTCATGGGCGAACAGCCCAACCCTTGGGACGTACTACCGCCCCAGGTTGCGATGAGCCGACATCGAGGTGCCAAACCTTCCCGTCGATGTGAACTCTTGGGGAAGATCAGCCTGTTCACTTCTTGTTACCGCAAAAGCTCTTTATCTTTTGCTTCTCCAGGTTTCCCAGGAGGTCAGACTATGTCATCAACTTTTTTGCATGATAATTAAAAAGTTGCTGGGCACTCGTGGAGAGATTATTGGTTAACACAACCGCACCCTCTAGTCGTTGAACGTTCTCGTGCAATTTTTGAAAAATGAGCCAAAATGGACAGTTTCTCAAATATGTCTTGTACGAGCTTCGCTGCAAATTGGCATAATTTGATTTGATTCAACCAAACCTTAGCTGTCCTTGCAATTCACCCAGTTTATTGCCTTCGCGTCACCGCGAAGCGGGACAACATAACTCATCCCTAGAGTAACTTTTATCCGTTGAGCGACGGCCCTTCCACATGGAACCGTCGGATCACTAAGGCCGGCTTTCGCCCCTGCTCGACTTGTAGGTCTTGCAGTCAAGCTCCCTTCTGCCTTTACACTCTACGGCTGATTTCCGTCCAGCCTGAGGGAACCTTTGCACACCTCCGTTACCTTTTAGGAGGTGACCGCCCCAGTCAAACTGCCCACCTGAAACTGTCAAGCGTCCTGCTTCAAGGAACGCCATTAGAATTCTAGCTCCTCCAGAGTGGTCTCTCACTGATGGCTCCAGCTTTCCCAAAAGAAAGCTTTCAACGCCTCCCACCTAGGCTGCGCAAGAAGAGCCCGAACCCAATTCCAAGCTACAGTCAAGCTTCATAGGGTCTTTCTGTCCAGGTGCAGGTAGTCCGCATCTTCACAGACATGTCTATTTCACCGAGTCTCTCTCCGAGACAGTGCCCTGATCGTTACGCCTTTCGTGCGGGTCGGAACTTCAAAAATGTTAGGCATTATGTTTCCATAATGTTCAGACTATACCTTCAACTTCTGATCAATTTTAGGAGATACTCTTTGGTATATTTTCTTTTTCCACATGGATTCATGGCATAGGCTAGATCAAGAATGGTGATTAATCCTTCGCGGTTTTTGTGTAAATTCCGTTTCATCAAAGAACACACTTCAATAAAATTCTGAAAATCTTGTCCTTTTGGTGTTTGAAAAGGATATTTTTGAAAAAATGGAAGAATGTACGTGAGAAGATCATCCAGTGATCGAACCTCATACTTATATGTTCCATCGTTTGCTGAATATCGAATTGCACCACAACCAAATCTTTTTTGAATCTTCTCTAAGACTGGACAGTTTCGCTTTCCAGTTTGACTCACTGAAAAACCTGGCCTTACTTCTAGAGATGGCTTTCGACTTTCTCTTACACTAAAACTTACATAAAAACACCCTTCTCCATCCACAAAACCTGTAATCCACCAAGGATCAAGTTCACTCATAAATTCTCCATGATTGATTTTGAACTCAGAAGTGCCAACGTGTTGCAGAAATGACTCATTCCCGCCTCCTCTTTCGAGTCAGTCGTTACGGGTCCACCAAATCGAGTCACTTTGTTCAAAGATTTGGAGGTTCCCACGGTATTCCCATAACATACACATGTCTTAGGGTTCACCGTTATGAGTTGGTTTACTAATATGCGTTTACACACACATTCGGGCAAATTTCACCCGACAAGGAATTTCGCTACCTTAGGACCGTTCATGTATGTTAACAATCTCTTTAAAAGAGTTGCGCAAGTTTGACACTTGCCTCTATATCTCTATAGAGATCGGACTATATCATCTTTCAATTTTGAAAGTCTAGCGTAGAGTCTCTGAGGATTCTTTACTTGACCCTAAATGTGCTGCGTATCATGTCATCAGTATGTGTGATTCGATTTTGTCTTAGTTTCCCAAGTTCTTTGCGAAGGGCTAAGAGTTCATCGAGATCTTGAAGGGTATGAATTCCTTGCTTCACTTGGTGGAGTGTTGCTTGAAAAACCCGAAATTCCTGTTTTTTCTTTGTCGAAAGAAAGCGAAAGCGTGTAAAGAATGGAATGATAAACCGTTCAAGTACGCCACGATCTGCAACTTCTAAAATATAAAACTTTGGTCGAGTTTCACGAATTTTCCCACATCCAAGATACTGTTTACACAGTTCTAACACTACAAGGTCACTGTTTCCTACACTAAAAGTAGGAGAAAATTTCCATCCTGTAGGGTAATCGGTTCTTGGTCTTGCGGACAAGAAAAAAGAGCCTTCACCATCAACAAACCCGGCAATATAAAAGCCTTTGTCTCTGGGAACGTGTTTGATAAGGTGTATTTTGGTCATGTAAAGCCTTTCCTGCTGATTGTCTCTATCTTTTACATTGTCACTATTGGAGTTTTCTTTGCTGAACGTTGCAGAAATCGGCAACTTGTCAGTGGATTAAAAAAAAAGCATGCCAATGAGTAGTGAAAGCATTCCGAGAGTTTCCAGCATATAGCTAGATTTTATAACTACAAAAGTCTATAGTTACGGCCGCCGTTCACCGGGGCTTCAGTCGTCAGCTTCTCCAAAAATGAATAACCAACTTCTTTAACCTTCCGGCACTGGGCAGGCGTCAGCCCCCATATGTTGTCTTACGACTTTGCGGAGACCTGTGTTTTTGATAAACAGTCGCCAGGGCCTGGTCACTGCGACCAAGCAATTGAAGTTACTTGGCACCCCTTCTCCCGAAGTTACGGGGTCATTTTGCCGAGTTCCTTAGAGAGAGTTATCTCGCGCCCCTTGGTATACTCTACCAACCCACCTGTGTCGGTTTACGGTACAGGTATTTAATGTTTTACAGTAGTTCGAGCTTTTCTTGGAAGTATGACAGTCAACTGACCCACACCTAAAAGATGTGGACGTATCACTTCTTCACTCAAGGTTAGTTTTTCTTCTACCTTTCAACATGTTGAAAGTTTCCATCGAAATCCAATCTCGACCAATCTCTGCCTGCTCCGTCCCTCGGTACCAAACATGAAATAGTACAGGAATATTAACCTGTTTGCCATCGACTACGCCTTTCGGCCTCGCCTTAGGTCCTGACTCACCCTCCATGGACGAACCTAGTGGAGGAATCCTTAGGTTTACGGGGCATTGGATTCTCACCAATGTTTGCGTTACTCAAGCCGACATTCTCACTTCCGCTTCGTCCACGGTTACTTACATAACCGCTTCACCCTACAGCAGAACGCTCCCCTACCGATATTTTTTTAAATATCCCACAGCTTCGGCAGATCATTTAGTCCCGGACATTTTCGGCGCAAGAACGCTCCACCAGTGAGCTATTACGCACTCTTTAAAGGGTGGCTGCTTCTAAGCAAACCTCCTGGTTGTTTCAGCATTCTCACCTCCTTTGTCACTTAATGATCATTTTGGGGCCTTAGCTAGTGATCTGGGCTGTTTCCCTCTCGACGATGAAGCTTATCCCCCACCGTCTCACTGGCCCATAAATAGCATATCTAGTATTCAGAGTTTGCCACGATTTGGTACCGCTTTCGCAGCCCGCACCGAAACAGTGCTTTACCCCTAGATAGCCTTATGGACCGCTGCGCCTCAACGCATTTCGGGGAGAACCAGCTAGCTCCGAGTTCGACTGGTATTTCACCGCTAACCACAACTCATCCGCCGATTTTTCAACATCGGTCGGTTCGGACCTTCACTTGGTGTCACCCAAGCTTCATCCTGGTCATGGTTAGATCACCCGGGTT